GCTAGTGTAGCTTAATATAAAGCATGGCACTGAAGATGCCAAGATGGGTCCTAAAAAACCCCACGTGCACAAAGGCATGGTCCCGACCTTACTATCAGCTATAACTCAACTTACACATGCAAGTCTCCGCAGTCCAGTGAGTATGCCCTCAATCCCCCCGCCCGGGGACGAGGAGCGGGCATCAGGCACAATCATTAGCCCAAGACGCCTAGCCAAGCCACACCCCCAAGGGAATTCAGCAGTGATAAACATTAAGCCATAAGTGAAAACTTGACTTAGTTAGTGTTAACAGGGCCGGTAAAACTCGTGCCAGCCACCGCGGTTAGACGAGAGGCCCTAGTTGATATTACAACGGCGTAAAGGGTGGTTAAGGACAAACAATTTTTAAAGCCAAATGGCCCCTTGGCCGTCATACGCTCCTGGGAGCCCGAAGCCCTATACACGAAAGTAGCTTTAATGACCTGCCTGACCCCACGAAAGCTGAGGAACAAACTGGGATTAGATACCCCACTATGCTCAGTCGTAAACCAAGACATCCACCTACAATTAGATGTCCGCCAGGGTACTACGAGCAACAGCTTAAAACCCAAAGGACTTGACGGTGTCTCAGACCCCCCTAGAGGAGCCTGTTCTAGAACCGATAATCCTCGTTTAACCTCACCACTTCTAGCCTCCCCAGCCTATATACCGCCGTCGCCAGCTTACCCTGTGAAGGGAAAAAAGTAAGCAAAATGGGCACAACCCAAAACGTCAGGTCGAGGTGTAGCGCATGGAGTGGGAAGAAATGGGCTACATTTTCTGTTACAGAATACTACGAACATGCACCATGAAAACAGTGCTTGAAGGAGGATTTAGTAGTAAAAGGGAAATAGAGTGTCCCTTTGAACCCGGCTCTGAGACGCGTACACACCGCCCGTCACCCTCCCCGTCAAAATACACCAAAAATACTTAATACAATAACACTAACAAGGGGAGGCAAGTCGTAACATGGTAAGTGTACCGGAAGGTGCACTTGGACCAAACCCAGGACGTGGCTGAGTTAGTCAAGCATCTCACTTACACCGAGAAGACATCCATGCAAGTTGGATCGTCCTGAGCCAAACCGCTAGCTTAACCCACCAATAACTGAAAAATATAAATAAACAAAATAAGCCTAACACCAAAAACTTAAACCATTCTTTTACCTGAGTATGGGAGACAGAAAAGGTCACACAAAGCAATAGAAATAGTACCGCAAGGGAAAGCTGAAAGAGAGGTGAAACAGCCCATATAAGCACAAAAAAGCAAAGATTAAACCCTGTACCTTTTGCATCATGATTTAGCCAGTACACCCAAGCAAAGAGACCTTTAGTTTGAAACCCCGAAACCAGGTGAGCTACCCCGAGACAGCCTATTAAGGGCCAACCCGTCTCTGTGGCAAAAGAGTGGGAAGAGCTCCGGGTAGAAGTGACAGACCTACCGAACCTGGTGATAGCTGGTTGCCTAAGAGATGAATAGAAGTTCAGCCTCATGCTCCTCAAATCAAGACACAAGCAAGACACCAAGAGATATACATGAGAGTTAGTTGAAGGGGGTACAGCCCCTTTAACAAAGGACACAACCTTTCCAGGAGGATAAAGATCATAATATATAAAATATACCGTTTCAGTGGGCCTAAAAGCAGCCACCTAAACAGAAAGCGTTAAAGCTCAGACGGAAAGAAGTTTATTATCCTGATAAATAATCTTACTCCCCTAACTACTACTAGGCCAATCCATGCCCACATGGAAGAGACTATGCTAAAATGAGTAACAAGAAGGCCCGCCCTTCTCCTAGCACAAGTGTAAGCAAAATCGGACCCGCCATTGGCAATTAACGAACTCAACCCCAGAGAGCAATGTGGACTACAAAAAAACCAAGAAAAACCCACAACCCACCTATCGTTACCCCCACACTGGAGTGCATTAAAGGAAAGACTAAAAGAAAGGGAAGGAACTCGGCAAACACAAGCCTCGCCTGTTTACCAAAAACATCGCCTCCTGCAACATAACCAAGTATAGGAGGTCCAGCCTGCCCAGTGACGACAAGTTTAACGGCCGCGGTATCCTGACCGTGCGAAGGTAGCGCAATCACTTGTCTTTTAAATAGAGACCTGTATGAATGGCCAAACGAGGGCTTAACTGTCTCCCCTTTCAAGTCAGTGAAATTGATCTACCCGTGCAGAAGCGGGTATAATAATACAAGACGAGAAGACCCTTTGGAGCTTAAGGTACAAGACTCAACCCACACAACAACCTAACTAAACCCTAAAACTTCGTGGGATATGATACTTTACCTTCGGTTGGGGCGACCACGGAGGAAAAAAAAGCCTCCCAGTGGACCGGGACAAACCTCCTAAATCTAAGAGAGACATCTCTAAGCCGCAGAACATCTGACCAAACACGATCCGGTAACAAAGCCGATCAACGAACCAAGTTACCCTAGGGATAACAGCGCAATCCTCTCCCAGAGTCCATATCGACGAGGGGGTTTACGACCTCGATGTTGGATCAGGACATCCTAATGGTGCAGCCGCTATTAAGGGTTCGTTTGTTCAACGATTAAAGTCCTACGTGATCTGAGTTCAGACCGGAGCAATCCAGGTCAGTTTCTATCTGTAACGCTACTTTTCCTAGTACGAAAGGATCGGGAAAGAGGGGCCCATGCTTCAAGCACGCCTCACCCCTAATTTATGCAAACAAATAAATAAAGTAAAGGGAGGGCCAAAACCCCAACCAGCCAAAATAAGGACATACTGGGGTGGCAGAGCATGGTGAATTGCGAAAGGCCTAAGCCCTTTTAACCAGAGGTTCAAATCCTCTTCCCAGTTCATGCTAAACATCCTTATCACCCACTTAATCAACCCCTTAGCCTACATCGTACCAGTACTCCTAGCAGTGGCCTTCCTAACACTAGTTGAACGAAAAGTACTAGGCTATATGCAACTACGAAAAGGACCAAACGTAGTAGGACCTTATGGACTCCTTCAACCCATTATAGACGGGGTAAAACTATTTACCAAAGAACCCGTCCGCCCATCTACAGCATCCCCACTTTTATTTTTGGCCGCCCCAGTGCTCGCACTAACTCTGGCCATAATCCTATGAGCACCAATTCCCATGCCCTACCCAATAATTGACCTTAACCTAGGAATCCTGTTCATCCTTGCCCTATCAAGCCTTGCAGTATACTCAATCCTAGGATCAGGCTGAGCATCAAATTCAAAATATGCACTAATCGGAGCCCTACGGGCCGTAGCCCAAACAATTTCCTATGAAGTAAGCTTAGGACTAATCCTTCTCTCTGTAATTATCTTTTCAGGGGGATACACCCTGCAAACATTTAATACCACCCAAGAAAGCGTTTGACTACTCATCCCTGCCTGACCCCTAGCCGCAATATGATATATCTCAACACTAGCTGAAACAAACCGGGCACCCTTCGACCTAACAGAGGGGGAATCAGAACTAGTATCTGGCTTCAACGTAGAATATGCAGGAGGACCCTTCGCACTCTTCTTCTTGGCTGAGTACGCCAACATTCTTTTAATAAATACCCTATCAGCCGTACTATTTCTAGGGGCCTCGCACATCCCCAGCATCCCCGAACTTACAACAATTAACCTCATAATTAAAGCTGCACTACTATCAGCTGTATTCCTATGGGTACGAGCCTCATACCCCCGGTTCCGATACGACCAACTCATACACCTAGTCTGGAAAAACTTCCTTCCCCTCACACTCGCCTTCGTACTTTGACACACCGCCCTACCAATTGCCCTGGCAGGGCTCCCCCCACAACTATAATAAAGAAACTGTGCCCGAGTACCCAAGGACCACTTTGATAGAGTGAACTACAGGGGTTAAAATCCCCTCAGTTTCTAGAAAGAAGGGAATTGAACCCATACTCAAGAGATCAAAACTCTTGGTGCTTCCTTTACACCACTTTCTACAGGCGTGGTCAGCTAATAAAGCTTTCGGGCCCATACCCCGAGCATGACGGTTAAAGTCCCTCCTCCGCCAATGAACCCATACGTACTTGCAACCCTGCTATCCAGCCTGGGATTAGGGACCACCCTAACCTTTGCCAGCTCCCACTGACTTCTGGCCTGAATGGGCCTGGAGATTAATACACTAGCAATTGCCCCACTAATAGCACAACACCACCACCCCCGTGCAGTTGAAGCAACCACAAAATACTTCTTAACACAAGCCACCGCAGCAGCAATGATCTTGTTCGCAAGCACAACAAATGCATGAATAACAGGAGAATGAAGCATCAATAACCTGTCAAACCCCCTCGCCAGCACAATATTCACGGCCGCCCTGGCACTCAAAATTGGACTTGCACCCGTACACTTCTGAATACCAGAAGTACTACAAGGATTAGACCTGTTAACAGGCCTAATCTTATCTACCTGACAAAAACTTGCCCCATTCGCACTAATCATCCAAACAGCACAAAATATTGACCCCTTACTACTAACGCTACTAGGAGTCACATCCACACTAGTAGGGGGATGAGGGGGACTAAACCAAACCCAGCTACGAAAAATCCTGGCCTACTCCTCAATCGCCCACATGGGATGAATAATTATTGTGGTTCAGTACGCCCCGCAACTCACCCTTCTTGCACTAGGAACATACATCATCATAACATCCGCAGCATTTATAACCCTAAAAATATCAATAACAACCAAAATTGGAACACTCGCAACAACCTGATCAAAAAGCCCTGCACTCACATCAACAACCGCCCTGGTCTTATTATCATTAGGCGGCCTCCCACCCCTTACAGGATTTATACCAAAATGAATAATCCTACAAGAACTAACAAAACAAGACCTACCCATCATCGCCACAACAATGGCCCTGACCGCACTAATCAGCTTATACTTCTACCTACGACTATGCTACGCAATGACACTAACCATCTCCCCCAATACAACCAACTCAATTACCCCTTGACGAACCAAAACAACTCAAGCCGCCCTACCCCTCGCCCTATTCATCACAGCCACCCTGGGACTATTACCCATAACCCCCACCATTATAATACTAACTACCTAGGGACTTAGGATAATATTAGACCAAAAGCCTTCAAAGCTCTAAGTAGAAGTGAAAATCTTCTAGTCCCTGACTAAGACCTACAAGAGATTAACTTACATCTTCTGATTGCAAATCAGACGCTTTAATTAAGCTAAGGCCTTACTAGATGGGAAGGCCTCGATCCTACAAACTCTTAGTTAACAGCTAAGCGCTCAAGCCAGCGAGCATCCATCTACTTTTCCCGCCGCCTAGCCCAGCAAGGCGGGAAAAGCCCCGGCAGAGTATTAATCTACGTCTTCGAATTTGCAATTCAATGTGTTCTTCACCACGGAGCTGACAGGGAGAGGACTTAAACCTCTGTCTTCGGGGCTACAACCCACCGCCTAAGCACTCGGCCACCCTACCTGTGGCAATCACGCGCTGATTCTTCTCTACCAACCACAAAGACATTGGTACCCTCTATCTCGTATTTGGTGCCTGAGCCGGAATAGTAGGAACTGCCCTAAGCCTCCTAATTCGGGCCGAGCTAAGTCAACCCGGATCACTTCTCGGTGATGATCAAATTTACAATGTTATCGTAACTGCTCACGCATTTGTTATAATCTTCTTTATAGTAATACCCATCCTTATCGGGGGATTTGGAAATTGACTCGTGCCACTAATAATTGGAGCCCCCGACATAGCATTTCCACGAATAAATAACATAAGCTTCTGACTACTACCCCCATCATTCCTACTCTTACTAGCTTCTTCCGGCGTTGAAGCTGGGGCTGGGACAGGATGAACAGTCTACCCACCCCTAGCAGGGAACCTAGCCCACGCAGGGGCATCAGTAGATCTAACAATCTTCTCACTACACTTAGCAGGTGTTTCATCAATCCTTGGGGCAATCAACTTCATCACCACAATTATTAATATGAAACCCCCAGCCATCTCCCAATATCAAACACCTCTATTCGTCTGATCCGTACTTGTAACTGCCGTTCTTCTTCTCCTATCACTGCCTGTTTTAGCTGCTGGAATTACAATACTCCTAACAGATCGAAACCTTAACACCACATTCTTTGATCCGGCAGGAGGAGGAGACCCCATCCTTTACCAACACCTATTCTGATTCTTCGGCCATCCGGAGGTTTACATCCTTATCCTCCCAGGATTTGGAATTATCTCCCATGTTGTAGCCTACTACTCAGGTAAAAAGGAACCATTTGGTTACATGGGAATAGTTTGAGCCATAATGGCCATCGGCCTTCTAGGGTTCATCGTATGAGCTCATCACATATTCACCGTTGGAATGGACGTTGACACCCGCGCATACTTTACGTCCGCAACAATAATCATTGCAATCCCAACAGGTGTAAAAGTATTTAGCTGACTAGCCACGCTCCACGGAGGATCAATCAAATGAGAAACACCTATACTATGAGCCCTGGGGTTCATTTTCCTGTTCACAGTAGGTGGGCTCACAGGAATCGTCTTATCTAACTCATCACTTGATATTGTTCTCCATGATACCTATTATGTAGTCGCACATTTCCACTACGTACTATCCATGGGTGCTGTATTCGCCATTATAGCAGCCTTTGTGCACTGATTCCCACTACTAACCGGGTACACCCTTCATAGCACCTGAACAAAAATCCACTTCACAGTCATATTTATTGGAGTTAACCTTACATTCTTCCCACAACATTTCCTAGGCCTAGCGGGCATACCACGACGATACTCTGACTACCCAGATGCCTACGCCCTATGAAACACAATCTCATCTATTGGGTCGCTAATCTCATTAGTAGCAGTAATTATGTTCTTATTTATTCTATGAGAAGCCTTCACCGCTAAACGAGAAGTTCTATCTGTAGAACTAACAACAACGAATGTAGAATGACTCCATGGCTGCCCCCCTCCCTACCACACATACGAAGAACCAGCATTCGTTCAAGTTCAATCAAACTAACGAGGAAGGAAGGAATTGAACCCCCATATACTGGTTTCAAGCCAGCCACATAACCACTCTGTCACTTCCTTATAAAGACATTAGTAAAACGGATATTACATCACCTTGTCAAGGTCAAATTGTGGGTTAAACCCCCGCATGTCTTTTAGCCCTAAGCTTAATGGCACACCCAGCCCAACTAGGATTCCAAGACGCAGCATCACCAGTCATAGAAGAACTTCTCCACTTCCACGATCACGCACTAATAATTGTATTCTTAATTAGTGCCCTAGTACTATACATTATTGTTGCAATAGTATCCACCAAACTTACCAATAAACTTATCTTAGACTCTCAAGAAATCGAAATTGTATGAACTATTTTACCCGCTGTAATTTTAGTATTAATTGCCCTACCCTCCCTACGCATTCTATACCTTATAGACGAAATCAATGACCCTCACCTAACAATTAAGGCAATGGGACACCAATGATACTGAAGCTACGAATATACGGACTATGAAAACCTAAATTTTGATGCCTACATAGTTCCTACCCAAGACCTCACCCCAGGACAATTTCGACTCCTAGAAACAGACCACCGAATAGTCATCCCAGTAGAATCTCCAATCCGCATTCTAGTTTCTGCCGAAGACGTGCTACACTCTTGAGCTGTTCCCTCCATGGGCGTGAAAATAGATGCAGTCCCAGGACGACTTAATCAAACCGCCCTCCTTGCTTCACACCCAGGAGTATACTACGGGCAATGCTCAGAAATTTGCGGAGCTAACCACAGCTTTATACCAATTGTAATTGAAGCAGTACCCCTACCACACTTCGAAACTTGGTCCGCATGTCAACTAGACCTTGCTTCGCTAAGAAGCTAAATATTGGACAAAGCATTGGCCTTTTAAGCCAAAGATTGGTGACTCCAGACCACCCTTAGTGAAATGCCACAATTAAACCCCGGCCCTTGATTCATGATTTTAGTGTTCTCCTGACTAATTTTCTTAACCATTATCCCAACTAAAATCTTAAACCACACCACACCAAATGAACCAACCTTAGTAAGTGCTGAAAAACACAAAACTGAGTACTGAGACTGACCATGATAGCAAGTTTTTTCGACCAATTTGAAAGCCCTATTTACCTAGGAGTCCCACTAATCGCCATCGCAATTGCTCTTCCCTGAGTACTTTACCCAACCCCTACATCTCGATGAATTAACAACCGACTTATCACAGCCCAAGAATGATTTATTAATCGCTCCACAAATCAACTAATAACACCACTAAGCGTAGAAGGACATAAATGAGCACTCCTATTAACTTCACTAATAATTTTCCTGATTACAATCAATATGCTAGGCCTTCTACCCTACACCTTCACACCTACAACACAACTTTCACTTAATATAGGATTCGCCGTACCCCTGTGACTTGCTACAGTTATCATTGGAATGCGAAACCAACCAACAATCGCTCTAGGACATCTACTCCCAGAAGGGACACCTATCCCACTGATTCCAGTACTAATTATTATTGAAACAATCAGCCTATTTATTCGACCGCTAGCCCTTGGAGTTCGACTTACAGCCAACCTGACCGCAGGTCACCTACTAATTCAACTTATCGCCACCGCCGTATTTGTCCTCCTACCAATAATACCAACAGTGGCAGTCCTGACTGCCGCCGTACTTTTCCTTCTTACACTATTGGAAGTTGCAGTTGCAATGATCCAAGCCTATGTGTTCGTACTTCTCCTAAGCCTATACCTTCAAGAAAACACTTAATGGCCCATCAAGCACACGCCTACCATATAGTTGACCCAAGCCCATGACCACTAACCGGAGCTATTGCTGCCCTACTAATAACATCAGGCCTAGCAATCTGATTCCATTTTCACTCAACAACACTAATATCTTTAGGAATAATTCTTCTACTCCTCACCATATACCAATGATGACGTGATATCATCCGAGAAGGGACCTTCCAAGGCCACCACACACCCCCAGTACAAAAAGGATTACGATACGGAATAATCTTATTTATCACCTCTGAAGTATTCTTTTTCCTCGGGTTCTTTTGAGCCTTTTATCACGCTAGCCTGGCACCAACACCCGAACTAGGAGCATGCTGACCCCCCTCAGGAATCATCCCACTAGACCCCTTTGAAGTACCACTCCTTAACACAGCCGTACTATTAGCCTCCGGGGTCACAGTAACATGAGCCCACCATAGTATTATAGAAGGAGAACGAAAACAAGCCATCCAATCTTTAGCACTAACCATTCTGCTAGGACTCTATTTTACCGCACTCCAAGCCATGGAGTATTACGAAGCACCATTCACAATTGCAGACGGAGTCTACGGCTCAACATTCTTCGTAGCTACAGGATTCCACGGACTACATGTTATTATTGGATCGACCTTCCTAGCAGTCTGCCTTTTACGCCAAGCCCAATATCACTTTACGTCCGAACACCACTTTGGTTTTGAGGCCGCTGCCTGATACTGACACTTTGTTGACGTAGTATGACTATTCCTTTACGTATCCATCTACTGATGAGGCTCATAATCTTTCTAGTATTAAAATTAGTATAAGTGACTTCCAATCACACGGTCTTGGTTAAACCCCAAGGAAAGATAATGAACCTGGTTATAGCCATTCTAACCATTGCAATAATCTTATCCTTAATTTTAGCAACTGTATCTTTTTGATTACCACAAATAAACCCGGATGCAGAGAAATTATCCCCATACGAATGCGGATTTGACCCATTAGGGTCCGCCCGACTACCATTCTCCCTACGCTTTTTCCTAGTAGCAATCCTGTTCCTCCTCTTCGACCTAGAAATTGCTCTCCTCCTCCCCCTACCCTGAGGAGACCAACTCCATAACCCAACAGGAACATTCTTCTGAGCCACAACAGTCTTAATTTTACTAACCCTGGGATTAATTTATGAATGAACCCAAGGCGGCTTAGAATGAGCAGAATAGAGAGCTAGTCCAATACAAGACCTCTGATTTCGGCTCAGATAACCGTGGTTTAATTCCACGGCTCTCTTATGACACCCGCACATTTCAGCTTTAGCTCAGCATTTATTTTAGGCCTAATAGGGCTAGCATTCCACCGAACTCACCTGCTTTCCGCACTCCTATGCTTAGAAGGAATAATATTATCCCTGTTCATTGCATTAGCCCTATGGGCATTACAATTCGAAGCCACAGGATTTTCAACAGCCCCCATGCTACTCTTGGCTTTTTCTGCTTGTGAAGCAAGCACCGGTCTAGCACTGCTAGTTGCCACAGTTCGTACCCACGGTACCAACCGACTACAAAGCCTTAACCTCCTACAATGCTAAAGGTACTAATCCCTACAATTATACTATTCCCAACAATCTGACTAACTTCCCCTAAATGACTATGAACAACTACAACCGCACATAGCCTCCTAATTGCTCTTACCAGCTTAACTTGACTAAAGTGAACATCCGAAACCGGATGAGCCTCCTCCAATACATACCTAGCCACAGACCCCTTATCAACCCCCCTCCTAGTACTAACATGCTGATTACTCCCACTCATAATTCTAGCCAGCCAAAACCACATCAGCCCCGAACCGATTGCCCGACAACGCACATACATTATACTTCTCGCTTCATTACAAACCTTCTTAATCATAGCATTTGGCGCTACAGAAGTCATTATATTTTACATCATATTTGAAGCCACACTTATTCCGACTCTTATCATCATCACCCGATGGGGAAATCAAACTGAACGACTTAATGCAGGAACCTATTTTCTGTTCTACACCCTAGCGGGATCACTCCCGCTTCTCGTCGCCCTCCTCCTCCTCCAACAATCCACCGGCACCCTCTCAATATTAGTACTTCAATACTCACAACCCCTACAACTCAACACCTGAGGCCACATGGTCTGATGAGCCGGCTGCCTAATCGCATTCCTAGTCAAAATACCCCTATATGGAGTCCATCTATGACTACCAAAAGCGCACGTAGAAGCCCCCGTGGCAGGATCTATGGTACTAGCAGCAGTTTTACTAAAGCTCGGCGGATACGGAATAATACGCATAATAGTAATGCTCGACCCCTTATCAAAAGAACTAGCTTATCCATTTATTATCCTGGCCCTATGGGGCATCATTATAACTGGATCAATCTGCCTCCGACAAACAGACCTAAAGTCATTAATTGCCTACTCATCCGTAGGCCATATAGGATTGGTGGCAGGAGGAATCCTAGTTCAAACCCCATGGGGCTTCTCAGGAGCAATCATCCTTATAATTGCCCACGGATTAGCATCTTCAGCATTATTCTGTCTAGCTAACACAGCTTATGAACGAACCCATAGTCGAACAATAGTCCTTGCCCGAGGATTACAAGTGATCTTTCCACTAACAGCAGTCTGATGATTTACCGCTAATCTAGCCAACTTAGCACTACCACCACTACCAAACCTTATGGGGGAACTCATAATCATCACAACATTATTTAACTGATCCCCCTGAACAATCTTACTCACTGGACTAGGAACACTAATTACAGCCAGCTACTCTCTATATATGTTCCTCATATCGCAACGGGGCCCAACACCAAACCACATCACAGGACTTCAACCATTTCATACCCGAGAACATTTACTAATAACCCTGCACTTAATTCCTATCATCCTGCTAGTAACAAAACCAGAGCTTATATGAGGATGATGTTACTGTAAGTATAGTTTAGTTAAAATATTAGATTGTGATTCTAAAGATAGGTGTTAAAACCCCCTTACTCACCAAGGAAGAACAGAAAATAGTAAGCACTGCTAATTCTTACGCTCCAGGGTTAAAATCCCCGGCTTCCTTGCGCTCCCAAAGGATAACAGCTCATCCGTTGGTCTTAGGAACCAAAAACTCTTGGTGCAAATCCAAGTGGAAGCTATGACACTAATCATACACTCGTCCCTTCTCCTAACCCTTCTTATTCTACTCCACCCACTAATCACCACACTTAACCCAAACCAACAAGGATCAAATATGGCAGACATCACTAAAACTGCCATTAGTTTAGCCTTCTTCACCAGCCTCTTACCTCTTACAATTTTCCTAACCCAGGGGGCAGAAAGCATCGTAACAAACTGACAATGAATAAACACCCAAACATTTGATGTAAACATCAGCTTTAAATTTGACCACTACTCCTTGATCTTTATCCCTATTGCCTTATACGTCACCTGATCAATCCTTGAATTCTCGCTATGATACATGCACTCCGACCCCAACATCAACCAATTCTTTAAGTACCTACTTGTATTCTTAGTAGCCATAATTATCCTAGTTTCAGCTAACAACATCTTCCAACTATTTATCGGCTGAGAAGGGGTTGGAATTATATCTTTCCTACTTATCGGATGATGATATGGCCGGGCGGATGCTAACACAGCCGCCCTCCAAGCCGTTATTTACAACCGAGTAGGGGACATCGGACTAATTATAACCATAGCCTGGTTCGCAATAAACCTCAACTCCTGAGAAATTCAACAAATCCTTACTCTATCAAAAGATTTTAATATAACACTTCCCCTAATTGGACTCATCTTAGCAGCAACAGGAAAATCCGCCCAATTTGGCCTTCACCCCTGACTTCCAGCCGCCATAGAAGGCCCTACCCCAGTATCTGCCCTACTTCACTCAAGCACCATGGTCGTTGCGGGAATCTTTCTACTAATCCGCTTTCACCCCCTTATAGAAAATAATCAACTACTACTGACAACCTGTCTCTGTCTCGGAGCACTAACCTCACTATTCGCAGCCACCTGCGCCCTTACCCAAAATGACATCAAAAAAATTGTAGCTTTCTCAACATCAAGCCAGCTGGGCCTAATAATAGTCGCAATCGGACTAAACCAACCACAACTAGCATTCCTCCATATCTGTACCCACGCCTTTTTCAAAGCTATATTATTTCTGTGCTCAGGATCAATTATTCACAGCCTAAATGACGAACAAGACATCCGAAAAATAGGAGGCCTACTCAACATTATACCTACCACCTCTACTTATTTCACAATCGGCAGCTTAGCCCTAACAGGGACCCCCTTCCTAGCAGGGTTCTTCTCAAAAGACGCAATCATTGAAACCCTAAACTCCTCATCCCTAAACGCCTGAGCCCTTATCCTGACATTAATTGCCACATCTTTCACAGCTGTATATAGTTTCCGCCTAGTATATTTTGTAATCATAGGGGCCCCCCGATTCCTACCCCTATGCCCGATCAACGAAAACAACCCATTAGTAATTAACCCCCTCAAACGACTTGCCTGAGGAAGCATCACCGCAGGACTAATTATTACCCAAAACTTTTTACCAATAAAAACACCCGTTATAACAATACCAACCCCCCTAAAAATAGCGGCTCTCCTAGTAACAATTGTAGGCCTGCTGACAGCCATAGAACTGGCCAACATAACAAGTAAACAGGTGAAAATCACCCCAACAACCCATACACACCACTTCTCCAATATACTAGGATTTTTCCCCATAGTTATGCATCGACTAGTCCCAAAACTCAAACTCACCCTAGGGCAGTCAGCCGCCACCCAACTCGACAAAACATGACTCGAAACAATTGGACCAAAAGGCCTAGCACTAACACAAAAAAGTATAGCAAAAGCTACAAATAATATCTCACGAGGAATAATTAAAACATATCTAACCATCTTCCTCCTAACCCTAATCTTAGCCACTATCCTGGTTTCACTTTAAACCGCCCGCAACGTCCCCCGGCTTAAACCACGAGTAAGCTCCAACACAACAAGCAAAGTCAAAAGCAACACCCAAGCACAAATAATTAACATACCCCCACCAAATGAGTACATTACAGCCACCCCACTAACATCGGCACGTAAAACAGAAAACTCTTTTAACCCATCCACAACTGTCCATGAGCCCTCAAATCAGCCCTCCCAGAAAAACCCCGCTACTAAACCAACCCCAACTAAATAAACTAAAACGTAACCAAACACAGTACGACTCCCCCAAGCTTCCGGAAAAGGCTCAGCAGCTAAAGCTGCCGAATAGGCAAAGACAACGAGCATTCCCCCTAAATAAATTAAAAAAAGAACTAGTGATAGAAAAGAGCCCCCATGGCCCACCAGAATCCCACACCCAACCCCCGCCGCAATTACTAACCCAAACGCAGCAAAATAAGGCGTTGGATTAGAAGCGACGGCAATTAAACCCAGAATTAGACCAATTAAGAACAAAACCAGAATAAAAATCATAATTCCTGCTCAGACTTTAACTGAGACCAATGATTTGAAGAACCACCGTTGTTGTTCAACTACAGGAACCATCCCATGGCAAGCCTACGAAAAACACACCCCCTGATTAAAATTGCTAACGACGCATTAGTTGACCTACCAGCGCCGTCTAACATCTCAGTATGATGAAACTTTGGTTCCCTCCTAGGACTATGTCTAATTACCCAAATTCTGACCGGCCTATTCCTAGCCATACACTACACCTCAGACATTTCGACCGCATTTTCATCAGTAGCCCACATTTGTCGAGACGTAAACTACGGATGGCTAATCCGTAACATCCACGCCAATGGGGCATCATTCTTCTTCATCTGCATCTACATACACATCGCCCGAGGCCTCTATTACGGGTCGTACCTCTACAAAGAAACCTGAAACATCGGCGTAGTCCTTCTTCTACTAGTCATGATGACAGCCTTCGTCGGCTACGTACTCCCATGAGGCCAAATATCCTTCTGAGGCGCCACAGTCATCACAAATCTCCTATCTGCCGTACCATACATAGGAGACATACTAGTTCAATGAATTTGAGGCGGATTCTCAGTAGACAACGCAACACTAACACGATTCTTCGCATTCCACTTCCTACTCCCATTTATTATTGCCGCCGCAACTATCCTTCACCTTCTTTTCCTCCACGAAACAGGATCAAACAACCCAATTGGATTAAATTCAGACGCGGACAAAATCTCTTTCCACCCATACTTCACATATAAAGACTTGCTTGGATTCGTGCTCATACTCCTAGCCCTCACTCTACTGGCACTATTTTCCCCAAACCTTCTAGGAGACCCAGAAAACTTTACCCCCGCCAACCCCTTAGTTACTCCCCCACACATCAAACCAGAGTGATACTTTCTATTTGCCTACGCCATCCTTCGATCGATCCCAAACAAACTAGGAGGCGTTCTTGCATTACTATTTTCTATCCTAGTACTAATAGTAGTACCACTTCTACACACCTCGAAACAACGAGGACTAACATTCCGCCCCCTCACCCAACTTCTATTTTGAACCCTAGTAGCAGATATAATTATCCTTACATGAATTGGAGGCATGCCAGTAGAACATCCGTTCATTATCATCGGACAAATCGCATCCGTTCTATACTTCGCATTATTCCTAATCTTCTTCCCGCTAGCAGGATGATTAGAAAACAAAGCACTAGAATGAGCTTGCCCTAGTAGCTTAGCCAAAAAGCATCGGTCTTGTAATCCGAAGATCGGAGGTTAAACTCCTCCCTAGCGCCCAGAAAAGGGAGATTTTAACTCCCACCACTGGCTCCCAAAGCCAGAATTCTAAACTAAACTATTTCCTGAAAACATTTCCCCGTGAAAATACAAAATATATGAAACCTTACAACAATGTACTAATCCATATATGTATTATCACCAGCTCATTATTTTAACCATTCAAGCAAGTACTAAATATTAAGGTATACATAAAGCATAACATTAAAACTCAGAAATTTACTTATATTAACCTGGGTAATATATTAATCCCTAAAAAATTGTCCTCAGATTTTTCCTTGAAATACTCAACTAAAATCCCACTTAAACATCTTAATGTAGTAAGAAACCACCAACTAATTTATATAAAGGTATATCATGCATGATAGAATCAGGGACAACAACTGTGGGGGTCGCACAATATGAACTATTACTGGCATCTGGTTCCTATTTCAGGAACATAACTGAAATATTCCCCAATCGGATAATTATACTGGCATCTGGTTAAGATCAATGTGTAGTACATATGTCTCGTTACCCACCAAGCCGAGCATTCTCTTATATGCATAACGTTATTTTTTTTTGGTTTCCTTTCATCTGGCATTTCACAGTGCAGGCACAAATGTTAATTTAAGGTTGAACATTTTTCTTGTATGTGATAATAAATATTAATTATTATAAGACATAATTTAAGAATCACATATTATTGAGTCAAGTGCATAACATACTTATCTCTTGTTCAACTTATCCTTATATATGTGCCCCCTTTTGGTTTTTACGCGACAAACCCCCCTACCCCCCTACGCTCAGTAAATCCTGTTATTCTTGTCAAACCCCGAAACCAAGAAAGACTCAAGAACGCACGAGCCAACAAGTTGAGATATAAATTGGCATCCCATTATATATATATATATATATATATATATGCATCAATTTTTTTATTTTTGCCTGTCCACAAATAACTTAAAAGCCCCAACTAAAACCTAATAAAAAAACGACCCGGCACTGAATATTCTAATATATCTACCA